GTCTGAACCCCTTTTCTTGTTATGTTCGTTAGGTTCAAGTCTGACGAGAATAATATTCTACGACTAACAACTCATTTATTTTTAAACCGATCCATTTACTATCTATTATTTGATTTACTAAGCCTTTATATTGGAATGAGTCAATAGTCAAATGGTTTGGTACTCCTTCCTGAGGAGATGAAGCAATATAATTTTGAATCAGAGCTTTTGATCTTTGTTTATCCTTCGTAGTAATAATATCTCGGGGTTTGCAACGATAACTTGGTATATCCACTATATGACCATTAACTAAAATATGTCTATGGTTAACTAATTGCCTAGCTCCGGGAATGGTCGAAGCCATACCCAATCGAAAAAGGATATTATCCAACCGCATCTCAAGTAGTTGTAGTAAAACCTGGCCTGTTGACCCTTTGGCTTTTCCAGCGATATGCACATATCTAAGTAATTGTCGCTCTGTCAGACCATAATGAAAACGCAATTTCTGTTTTTCTTCTAAACGAATACGATATTGCGATCTTTTCCCGGAACGCAATGGGTTTTTAAGATCACTTCCGGATCTAGGTCTTTTACTAGTTAATCCCGGTAAAGCCCCCAGACGGCGTATTTTTTTGAAACGAGGTCCTCGGTAACGAGACATAAAGTAAAGACTCCTTTTTATTTTATTGAAATTTCATTCATTTTACAGAAGAAATCAAAATTAAGACTGAACTAAAGAATAAACAAAGCAAAGCGAAATCTATATAGAATGAAATTTATTGTGTTAATATCCAGATTTTTTGTTGTATATATATATATATAGAAAGAAGATTAAGGCTAGAAAGAAGATTAAGGCTCTGTTTTATGATTTATTATATATATAAAATATAAATCTAATTGGATCTAATCAACTTTTTTTTTAGAATTACCACGACATAATAGATTAGTGACTCAACGTTTGTAGAAATAGAGAGGAGAGATTCTCAATTATGGAAAAATCGATAGAGAAAAAAGCCGGCTATCGGAATCGAACCGATGACCATCGCATTACAAATGCGATGCTCTAACCTCTGAGCTAAGCGGGCTCACATAACAGAAATAATGCATAGGAATTCAAGAGACTACCAGATCCCCGCTATTAGCTGTAAAGTTCGTATGAACTATATATATATATTTAATATAAACTATTTAATATAAACTATTATATATATATATTCTAGTTCATAATTCTATCCATAACATAATATAACTAATAAAAAAATATAAAATTAATATTTAATATTAATAATATATTTAATAAATAAATAGAATAATATGACTAAATAGAATTCTATTCTAATTGTAACAGATCTAATAATGTAACAGAAATAAAATATCTGACTAATTTTAATTTTATTATTATACATAATAATAATAATTATTGATGATATACATTTACATTGCTGTTATTTTTATATTTCGCATATTTCGAATTTACATTATTTATCTTAATTTAATATATATATATTAATATATATTTTTTACATTCCATTCTATAATAAACTATAATAAATTCGAAATATAAAAAAAGAAATTTTTTATAAGAATTTATAATAATAAGATATTGAAAATACCAAAAAATTGGAATTCCTTTTTTAGATTTGAGAATAGTTATAACAAATAAGGTTAATTATATTCATATTATAGCGGATCAGTCCTAAGAAAAGTATAAAATAAGGATAAGGATACAACAATAAAAATTATAATCAGACATTCCTCTGATTTCGTTCGAAAAAGGATGAAGATAGGACAAAAAAAACAATAAGGAAGAATATCGACCCTTCCAGTATTCCAAAGCACACTCTAAAAATAAAAGGGGAGGGGGACGTATATATATGTGGTATATACCTCTCTATATTGAATTGTGGATACATCAATGATAGAATCATTTCTGATTGAAACAAAGATGATTCATACAATAGAGGTGGAACGAGAGGGGATAGCCAAAAAAATAAAATAGGTATACCCAATTTTTTAATCATTATATAATGAACTCAATGGTTCCAAGATAAATGAAAGAATTGGGTAAAATTACAACTGGATCCTTGTCTAAAAGGGGGATATGGCGAAATTGGTAGACGCTACGGACTTGATTGGATTGAGCCTTAGTATGGAAACCTGCTAAGTGAAAACTTCCAAATTCAGAGAAACCCTGGAACTAAAAATGGGCAATCCTGAGCCAAATCTTTATTTTTTGAAAAGCAAGGGTTTAAAAAAGAGAATAAAAAAGGATAGGTGCAGAGACTCAATGGAAGCTGTTCTAACGAATGGAGTTGACTACGTTGCGTTGGTAACTCAAATTCTTCTACAACAAAAAATGATTAATTGGACGAGAATAAAGAGAGAGTCCCATTCTACATGTCAATACCGACAACAATGAAATTTATAGTAAGAGGAAAATCCGTACTTTAGAAATCGTGAGGGTTCAAGTCCCTCTATCCCCAGTAAAAAGCCCGTTTTACTTCTTTACTATATTCTCCTT